AGAAAAGAAAGTTCTTTTTTAGAAAGATTATCCTTGTCTCTGTTTATGTCTCGGATTGGAACAAATCACTATAATTCGTCCGCGCCTACGGATCAGTCGACATTTTTCACAAATTTTACGAACAGAAGCCCTTATTTTCATATTTCTTATTCCTTACCTTAATTCTGAATCTACTCTTTTGAGGAAAATAAGTTTCTTGAATATTTTTTTTTTTAACTTCGAATTGTGTCCCCATGAAAGGAATGTTTAAAAAATCACCTAATCGTTCGAATCCTTGTTGCGAAGTCTATAAATTATACGTCCTCTGGTTGAATCATAACGACTTACTTCAATTTTTACTCTATCTCCCGGTAGTATCCGTATAAAACTGCGCCGGATCCTCCCTGAAGCATAACCTAGAATTAGATCTTCATTATCTAAACGGACCCGGAACATACCGTTGGGAAGTGATTCAGTAATTAAACCTTCATGAATCAATTTTTGTTCTTTCATTCCAGGTAACCCCCTTGAAGTATCAACTAATGAAGGAAGAGGTATATAACTCACTTTTCCTCTCTATTTCACAAATGGGAAGTTAGAGATAAAATTAGGATACCAGAGGAGGAGGATCACCATATATAACACAAAATTTCTCCTCCAATTCTTTCTAGTCGAGCTTCTCGATCTGTCATTATACCTCGAGAAGTAGAAAGAATTACAATTCCCATTCCACCTAAAATCTTAGGAATTCGTTGATAGTTGGAATAAATTCGTAAACCGGGTCGGCTGATACACTTTAAAACGGTTCTATATATTCCTTTCCTAGTCTTTCTATGTCGCAGGGTTGAAACCAAGAAATATTTCTTATTTTCCTGATGTTTCCGAACATTTTCAATAAAACCTTCTCGTAGAAGTATTTTAACAATGTTTTCGGTGATATTAGTAGATGCTATTCGAACCGTTCCTTTTTTATTCATGTCAGCATTTCTTATAGAAGTTATTATATCGGCAATAGTGTCCCTACCCATAACGAACTATAATTTTTTGTGCCTCCTAATTTTGATATAATCAACATGTTTCCTTTTTTCTTTTTTCTTTGTTTTTTTTTTTGAATTATTAAATTTTAAAAAGTATATGCGTGAGACACAATCTATTAATTTGATCTATTTCAGATAGCCTACTATATCATAGTGTCATCTACTAGTATTTATAATACCTCGGGAGCTAATGAAACTATTTTAGTAAAATTCAACTGTCTCAATTCCCGAGCGATCGCACCAAAAACTCGAGTTCCTTTTGGATTTCCTTCTTGATCAATGACGACCGCTGCATTGTCATCATATCGTATTATCATACCGTTGTCACGTTTGAGTTCTTTACATGTACGTACAATTACAGCTCTAATGACTTCTGATCTTTCTAGAGGCATATTTGGCACTGCTTCTTTGATTACAGCAACAATAACGTCACCAATATGAGCATATCGGTGATTACCAGCTCCTATGATTCGAATACACATCAATTCTCGAGCTCCGCTGTTATCCGCTACATTCAAAAGGGTCTGAGGTTGAATCATATATTTTTTATTTGAATCTCTTATTTCAATGCAAAGGATGAAGGAAAAAAAGAAATATTGTCCGTCCAGAAAAAAATAAACCTGCGGTTGTTTTTTCATCCTCAATATCCCTTTTGTTTAGTTCTACATCCCTATCGTGAAATAACAAATTGAGTTCGTATAGGCATTTTGCACGCAGCTATTGAAATAGCTGCTCTGGCTACAGTTTCTGATACTCCGCCCATTTCATAAAGTATTCGACCCGGTTTAACAACAGATACCCAATATTCGGGGGATCCCTTTCCCGAACCCATACGCGTTTCGGTAGGTCTTACTGTAACAGGTTTGTCGGGAAATATACGTACCCATATTTTTCCACCACGACGCGCATATCGTGTCATTGCTCTCCGCCCCGCTTCTATCTGTCTAGCTGTGATCCAAGCGGGTTCAAGTGCCTGAAGAGCGTATCCGCCGAAACAAATATGATTGCCTCGACAAGATATTCCCTTCATTCTTCCTCTATGTTGTTTACGAAATCTGGTTCTTTTGGGGTTATAGTTGATGGTTGTTTCTTAATTCCATCTCTATTGCAGAACCGGACATGAGAGTTTCTTCTCATCCAGCTCCTCGCGAATGAAACGATTCAATAATATTAAATATTACAGATACACATGTATAATTATAATTCAATAATATTACAGATACACATGTATAATTATAATAATTATTTATAATTATTATAATATAAGTAATTATTATATAAGTAATTATGAGTTAATAATATAAGTAATTATAAGTAATGAATAGCATTTATTGATATTTAATTTGTTACATATTTAATTTGTTACAAAGGAAGATGTATATACAAAATATACAGCTGGACGTGTATATTATTAGATATAGAAAATATAAAAAATGCTTCTTTTTTTAGAATATAACGTATAATATAATGAATCCTTATTTTTACCTCTATCGAATCGGGCCAAAAATTGTAATCCAATAAATAAATAAAGGTTTCGCGGGCGAATATTGACTCTTTCATTCGTAAGGTCAATTCATGACACCTCTCAGAATAAATCAATTTTTTCTTGGTTCGTTCCGCCATCCCACCCAATGAATTATTAGGATTCGTTTTCAATAGAATCCTATGCAGTCACAGGTTTCGTCGTTCCCATAGCTTCTCCATTAATGGTTAGGCCTGAACTCTGCAATGGAGCTTCCGGCAAAATTCGTTCCCGAGTCAATCTCCTCAGTTTTTATTAACCCGAGGCTCTTTATTCTTTATTATTTTTTTTTTTTCTTTTTTTTATATTTTATTTATTTCATTTATATATTTATATCAGTATTGATTATATCAGTATTAATGCTTTATCACACTGCCTTTTATGAGGTGATTCATAGACCATACATATTGGAATCATATATCATTGATATTTTTGTTCTCTCTTTCTATCATCCTTCCATTTATCCACATCCCTTTATTTTTGCTTCACAACCCATAATCAGATTTCTTTTTTATGGAAAAAATTTCAGTTGCTACAACTATATGATCGATCCACCCATATAGTGACTGTTTCTTGGGATCTTGACAATACGAAGCAATAAGTTGGTTATTAATTTATATGGTTACTAAGTTCATAGTAGGGGTTAGTCTATTTTTTTTTTTTGAATCTCAACCCTAAACTCTAAAGAAAAAACTAACGAGTCACACACTAAGCATAGCAATTATACTAAATGGTCAATCGAATTTTTATTCAACCTTATAGAATTAGAATTGTTCATTTTTGTTTGATTTAACAGAAAAAGAATGAAACAGTTTGTAATTTTTTGTTCTATCACTGGACAGAATGGCAAGACAAATGAAGGTCTATTATTTCTCGTTTACAAATATCCAAACTCGTTTACAAATATCCAAATTTTGATGCCTAATACTCCATAAATAGTTCGAATTGTATAGGAACAATGATCAATTTTAGCGCGAATTGTTTGTAGGGGAACCCTACCTTCTCTGATCCATTCGACACGTGCAATTTCTTTTCCGTCGATACGCCCTGCGATTTGTACTTGAATTCCTTTTGTATCTGTTTGTTCAGTTAATTCAATAGCTTTTTTCATTGACTTTCGAAACGAAACTCTATTTTTTAACTGTAAAGCTATATATTCTGCAAGAATATTTGGTTGTCCATAAGGTTTTTCAATTCTTGTGATAGCAATGTTGAGTCTCCGGTTCACAGAATGAAGTTCCTTTTGTACATTCATCTGTAATTCTTCTATTCCTCGTGTTTGGCCCTCTATTAATAAATTTGGGAATCCAATATGGATTATGACCTGGATCAAATCGATTCTTTTTTGAATTCCTATACGTGCGATTCCTTCGAAACCCGAGGATATTCTCCTATTTTTTTGTACATAGTTCTTGATACAATTCCGTATTTTTTCATCTTCCTGTAAACCCACGGAATAATTTTTTGTTTGTGCGAACCAAAAGGAACGATGACTTTGGGTTGTACCAAGTCTGAAACCAAGTGGATTTATTTTTTGTCCCATATTTTTCTATTATGTTCTCTTTCCATTCATATTTTTAATATGAATCTAAATCTTAGATTGATTGATCTAAAAATGATTTAGATTTTTCCTTTAATACAATTGTTATATGACAAGTGGGTTTTTTTATCGGATAACTACGTCCCCGAGCCCGAGGTCTTAACTTTTTCACAATAGCACTCCTATTGACTTCGGCTTTACTAATGAATGAATCAGCTTCGTTCAAACCCATATTATGATTAGCGTTTGCTGCTGCAGAATAAACCAATTGTAAAATTGGATAAGATGCTCGATAAGGCATGAGTTCCAGTATCATAAGTGTTTCCTCATAGGAACGTCCGCGAATCTGATCAATTACTCTTTGCGCTTTTAAAACAGACATACATATATGTTGAGCTAAAACTTTTATTTCTCTATTTTCTTCTCTACCTGAACTCCAGTTCTTTATCATAAGGTCACCCCCCACTAATGAATGAAAAGTACTTTTTTAGTTTCTTTTTTTTTTATATTTTATTTTACTTTTTTTTATTTATATTATTTTATTTATTTATATTTATATTATATATTTATATTAATAATAATATATTTATATTAATAATATTTCTATTAATATTTAATATTTTTGAATATTAAATATTAATAATTTAACGACGAGATTTATTGTCGTTTCTTGCATGTCTCGCGAAAGTCAGAGTAGGCGCGAATTCTCCCAATTTGTGACCTACCATACGATCTGTTATATAAATAGGTAAATTTTCCTTTCCATTATGAATAGCGATTGTATGGCCAATCATTGTGGGTATAATGGTAGATGCCCGAGACCAAGTTACTATTATTTCTTTCTCCTCCCTCATGTTGAGTTTTTCAATTTTTCCCGATAAATGATTAGCTACAAAAGGATTTTTTTTTAGTGAACGTGTCA